ACGCGACAGGAAAAAGTGACTACGAATTCCCCTTTTTGTTTGCGAATCCCTGTTTGTATCCTTTGAGCGCACGCCCATAAGTAGCGATCAAGGAAATCGATCAAACGATCCCAATACCGTGAAAGAGAAACTTCCCAGATCCAGGGAAGCTTATCATAAAGGGCTTCGACAAGGGGTTTTATTCGTTCTTTGAGCAAAAAGATAAAGATCGGATAGATTCGAACCGCAATTGCAAAGGTAATAACTACTATGCTAGCCCAAATCATGATCTTCACCAACTTGGATTTGGTTCTCTCGCGAAAATCGCGAGTTGCAGAGATGAGAACCATGAAAAGCAAGATCCCGAATAAGAAAACAGAAACCGAGGAAACCACAAGAGTGAAGACTAGTAGAGTCTCGTCTTTTGTCATTCTTTGCTCCTTTTTCACTCAATGATTCATTCGAATTTCCCAACCAAAAATTCTATATGTCTATTCTACGATATTTCTATATATAGAATATGATATCTAATATGACACCCGATTTGTCAAAGGGATTGGTGACTTACCCATTTCATATAGCAATCCCTGATCAAAGAGAGAACAATATCCATTTCAAAACATTTCTAACGGATTCCTTGGTTCGGACCGACGAAGTAATGGCACTCGATTATTATCAACCCGACTGCAATCTTTTTCTGTCGGTAAGGATTGCACCAGAGCACCTTCTACTTCTAATAGGCCATGAACTATAGAATCATTCTGAGCGAGTCCATAAGAAGCGACCCACTTTTTCATCGGTTCCGGGGAAGACCAAAGATCTTGCGCGACCGGTCCGCCAGAAAAACTCAAAAGAGAAAGAAGTCTCGTTAATCTCCTCATGCTCGTTCCAAGTTCGAAGTACCGTTTCGTTTGGCCAAAGAAAAACCCGCTTCCTGACACGATTGCCTCTTTATATAGATAGATATAGGATCTATGGGGTTATTACTTAGAAGTCTATTTTGTACAAGATCCCCTCCTATCTGATAGAAAAGGGTCCCATGATCCCGAGCCGGTCTTATCTTGGCTCGCAAACCCCAAGTTTGTCTATGAAGAGCTAATCTAATTGTATTAGTTTCTATAATGGATTTCTTATGTGGAATACTAATGGATAGGGCCCCGTTGCTAAGTGCTACAAGATCTAATGCACTGGAACTCGTGGTTATGGACCCGAATCCTTTAGTATGGAACATTGTCTTTTCCAAGTAAAAACCCCTAGTATATGAAAGAATGAAAAGGTGCTTTCGTTCTTGTGGAATAAGAAGCCCTCGTACCTTAATGAAAGGAAAATAGGAATTTTTCGTTAGGTATTTGACCAAATAGGATCGTCCAGTTCCTATAGAACCTATCACTAAAATACCCGATAGCGCTAAGCGGAACGAAAAGGGTTTTCCATGAGATGGTAAATGAAAACGATTAGCCCCACACGAGGTTTGGGAATAAGTGATTGTCTGATAATGAGCAAGGAATATACGTCTTTCTGCTAAAGAGGATCTATTAAACTCATAATTCATTAGATCCTTGTTAGCAATGTCAAGTAGGTATCATAAGTAAATGGATCCCGGTTGTTCAATCCTTTGATAACCAAGGTCCTTCTTTGCTAAAGAGAAATGATCACTATGAGTCAGACTCAATAGAATTGGACCCATTCCAAATAGCGAGAATTAGGATTCTTGATCCCTCTCAATCTCTCTTTCAATTCGAGGATCCAGAGAGGTGTTTTCATAGTCATCTCCGAATATTTGCCATCTCCGAATATTTTGATTTCATTTTTCTATGATATGTCTTTCTATATGAAAATTGGTTATTTACGATGTACGATGATCCCTGTTAAGCATCCATGGCTGAATGGTTAAAGCGCCCAACTCATAATTGGTAAATTTGCGGGTTCAATTCCTGCTGGATGCACGCGAACGGGAACGTTCCATAAGTCTATTGGAACTGGCTCTCTATCCATGGAATCTCATCCATCATCAATACATAACGAATTGGTATGGTATATTCATACCATAACATAAGAACAATAAGAACTCGAATTCTTATCGATACTGGAACTCAGAGCATAGGAGGGAAAGTCGATTTATGGATGGAATCAAATACGCAGTATTTACAGAAAAAAGTCTTCGTTTATTGGGAAAGAATCAATATACTTTTAATGTCGAATCGGGATTCACTAAGACAGAAATAAAGCATTGGGTCGAGCTCTTCTTTGGTGTTAAGGTAGTAGCTGTGAATAGCCATCGACTACCCGGAAAGGGTAGAAGAATGGGACCTATTCTGGGACATACAATGCATTACAGACGTATGATCATTACCCTTCAACCGGGTTATTCTATTCCACTTCTAGATAGAGAAAAGAACTAAAGGAGAATACTTAATAATACGGCGAAACATTTATACAAAACACCTATCCCGAGCACACGCAAGGGAACCGTAGACAGGCAAGTGAAATCCAATCCACGAAATAAATTGATCCATGGACGGCACCGTTGTGGTAAAGGTCGTAATGCCAGAGGAATCATTACCGCAAGGCATAGAGGGGGAGGTCATAAGCGCCTATACCGTAAAATCGATTTTCGACGGAATCAAAAAGACATATCTGGTAGAATCGTAACCATAGAATACGACCCTAATCGAAATGCATACATTTGTCTCATACACTATGGGGATGGTGAGAAGAGATATATTTTACATCCCAGAGGGGCTATAATTGGAGATACTATTGTTTCTGGTACAAAAGTTCCTATATCAATGGGAAATGCCCTACCTTTGAGTGCGGTTTGAACTATTGATTTACGTAATTGGAAGTAACCAATTAGGTTTACGACGAAACCTAGAAATCGATCACTGATCCAATTTGACTAGCTCTACGGGATAGACCTCAACAGAAAACTGTTGAGTAACGGCAGCAAGTGATTGAGTTCAGTAGTTCCTCATAGAAAATTATTGACTCTAGAGATATGGTAATATGGAGAAGACAAAATTGTTTGAAGCACGCACAGAACCGGAAGCGCCCCTTGTTTCAAAGAGAGGAGGACGGGTTATTCACATTTAATTTGATGGTCAGAGGCGAATTGAAAGCTAAGCAGTGGTAATTAAGACCCCCGGGTGAAAATAGGGATGTCTCCTACGTTACCCATAATATGTGGAAGTATCGACGTAATTTCATAGAGTCATTCGATCTGAATGCTACATGAAGAACATAAGCCAGATGACGGAACGCGGAGACCTAGGATGTAGAAGATCATAACATGAGCGATTCGGCAGATTTGGATTCCTTTTCTATATATCCACTCATGTGGTACTTCATCATACGATTCATATAAGATCCATCTGTCTAGAGATCGTCATATACATCTAGAAAGCCGTATGCTTTGGAAGAAGCTTGTACAGTTTGGGAAGGGGTTTTTTGAGAAAAAAGAAGAATCTACTTCAACCGATATGCCCTTAGGCACGGCCATACATAACATAGAAATCACACGTGGAAGGGGTGGGCAATTAGCTAGAGCAGCAGGTGCTGTAGCGAAACTGATTGCAAAAGAGGGTAAATTGGCCACTTTAAGATTACCATCTGGGGAGGTCCGTTTGGTATCCCAAAACTGCTTAGCAACAGTCGGACAAGTGGGTAATGTTGGGGTGAACCAAAAAAGTTTGGGTAGAGCCGGATCTAAGTGTTGGCTAGGTAAACGCCCCGTAGTAAGAGGGGTAGTTATGAACCCTGTGGACCACCCCCATGGGGGCGGTGAAGGGAAAGCCCCCATTGGTAGAAAAAAACCCACAACCCCTTGGGGTTATCCTGCGCTTGGAAGAAGAACTAGGAAAAGGAAAAAATATAGTGATAGTTTTATTCTTCGTCGCCGTAAGTAAATACGTAACTAGGAATATGGAAAATTGCATTGCAATAATGCGATGGGCGAACGACGGGAATTGAACCCGCGCATGGTGGATTCACAATCCACTGCCTTGATCCACTTGGCTACATCCGCCCCTTATCCAGCTAAAGGATTTTCTCTTTTTTCCACTCATCATTATTCTATTTATTCTGACCTCCATACCTCGATCGAGATAGTGGACATAGGATGCCACTCTTTAAAATGAAAAAAAGGAGTAATCAGCTGTGACACGAAAAAAAACGAATCCTTTTGTGGCTCGTCATTTATTGACAAAAATCGAAAAGGTCAATATGAAGGAGGAGAAAGAAACAATAGTAACGTGGTCCCGGGCATCTAGCATTCTACCCGCAATGGTTGGCCATACAATCGCGATTCATAATGGAAAGGAACATATACCTATTTACATAACAAATCCTATGGTAGGTCGCAAATTGGGGGAATTCGTGCCTACTCGGCATTTCACGAGTTATGAAAGTGCAAGAAAGGATACTAAATCTCGTCGTTAACTGAATTCAGCATAGAAAGATTCAGAATAAACAAAATTTATAGGATTCAAATAAAGTAAAGGTAGGCGGGGAATAACCTTATTTATGACAAGTTTCAAATTGGTAAAGTATATCCCTAGGATAAAGAAGAAGAAGAACGGGCTACGGAAACTCGCAAGAAAAGTTCCAACTGATCGTCTACTGAAGTTCGAACGGGTTTTCAAAGCACAAAAACGCATACATATGTCGGTTTTTAAAGCACAAAGAGTTCTTGATGAGATTCGCTGGCGTTACTACGAGGAAACCGTTATGATACTGAACCTCATGCCTTATCGAGCATCTTATCCCATCTTAAAGTTGGTTTATTCGGCAGCAGCAAATGCTACTCATTATAGGGATTTCGACAAAGCTAATTTATTCATAACAAAAGCCGAAGTGAGTAGGAGTACTATTATGAAAAAATTCAGACCTCGGGCTCGAGGGCGTGGTTATCCTATAAAAAAAACCATGTGTCATATAACAATTGTACTAAATATAGTAAAGAAATCTAAATAACTTTTAGATCAACCTAAGATTTCGATTCCCAGTAAAAAAAAAAATAGAATAGAAAAATATGGGACAAAAAATAAATCCACTCGGTTTCAGACTTGGTACAACCCAAAATCACCATTCCTTTTGGTTCGCACAACCAAAAAATTATTCTGAAGGTCTACAAGAAGATAAAAAAATACGGAATTGTATCAAGAACTATATACAAAAGAATAGGAAAAAAAGCTTGAATAGAAAAATAGAATCAGACTCAAGTTCCGAAGTAATTACACATATAGAAATTCAAAAAGAAATTGATACAATTCACGTTATAATCCATATTGGATTCCCCAATTTATTAAAGAAAAAAGGAGCAATCGAAGAATTAGAGAAAGATATCCAAAAGGAAGTGAATTCTGTAAACCAGAGACTTAATATTGCTATCGAAAAAGTTAAAGAACCTTATAGACAACCTAACATTCTTGCAGAATATATAGCTTTCCAATTAAAAAATAGAGTTTCATTCCGAAAGGCAATGAAAAAAGCCATTGAATTAACTAAAAAAGCAGATATAAAGGGAGTCAAAATCAAAATTGCAGGCCGTCTAGGAGGGAAAGAAATTGCACGTGCCGAATGCATCAAAAAGGGTAGACTTCCCCTCCAAACAATTCGCGCTAAAATTGATTATTGCTGCTATCCAATTCGAACTATCTATGGAGTATTAGGTGTAAAAATTTGGATATTCGTAGAAGAAGAATAACTAACCTTGTCTTCTCATTCTGGCCAGTGATAGAATAAAAAAGACAAGAGCCTTATTTTCCCAAAAATCCCAGAAAAAAAAGAATAAATTATACCTCTTTCTATAAGATTTAATGAAAATTGATAAATCTTTTAATATAATTGCTATGCTTAGTGTGTGACTCGTTAGTTTTTTCTTTAGGGTCAAAAATAGAAATTCAAAAAAAACTAAAAAATTGAGCGAACCCTACTAAAAATAAAAAAAAAATTTAGTAATTATAGAAAATTAACCTATTGCTTCGTATTGTCGAGATCCTAACAAAGAAACAGTCACTATGTGAATAAATACATCTATCATAAATAAGTAGATCTATCATATAGTTGTAGCAACTGCATTTTTTCTCTAAAAAAGAAACCGGATTCTAGGTTGTGAAACAAAACTAAAGGGATGTGGATAAAAGGAGGGATGATAGATAGAAGGAAGAAGAATAAGAAAGATATAAGATTCCAATGTGTATGGTCTAGGAATTACATCATAAAAGGCAATGTGATAAAGCATCAATATAATAAAATAAAATAATAAAAATAAGAGAGAATTCAAAATCGTAATTTTGTGAAACAATAAATAAAAATTTAAAGCAATAATAAAGAGCAGCCCGGGTTAATAAAACTGAGAAAATTAACTCGGAAAGTTTGGAAGCTCCGTTGCAGGATTCAAACCTAACCATTAAAGGAGAAGCTGTGGGAACGACAAAACCTATGACTGCATAGGATTAATTTTATTGACAAGAATCCTAATACTTCATTGGTGGGATGGCGGAACAAACCAAAAAAATTGCTTTATTTGATAAGGTTATAAATTAACAAATAAGACAAGAAAGAGTAAATATTCGCCCGCGAAATCTTTATTGGATTAAAATGCTTTACTATGATTCAATAAGGGTAAAAATAAGGATATTCCTTATAAAAAAGAAAGATTACATTAACGACAAATATAGAATTTGGATATATTCTAGATCTTCTTTCTTGACTATATATTTTTCTATTTTAAGAAATGCAAAATAAAAAAAACCTATTCTATTATATATTGATGTGTATCTATCTGTAATATTTTTGAATATTATGGAATTAGAGAAATTTGCACGCTTTCTCATTTCATTCGCGAGGAGCTGGATGAGAAGAAACTCTCATGTCCAGTTTTGCAGTAGAGATGGAACTAAAAAAGAACCATCGACTATAACCCCAAAAGAACTAGATTTCGTAAACAACATAGAGGAAGAATGAAGGGAAAATCCTGCCGAGGCAATCGTATTTGTTTTGGTAGATATGCTCTTCAAGTACTTGAACCTGCTTGGATTACAGCGAGACAGATAGAAGCAGGACGAAGAGCAATGACACGATATGCACGTCGTGGTGGAAAACTATGGGTACGTATATTTCCCGACAAACCGGTTACACTAAGACCCACAGAAACACGTATGGGCTCAGGAAAGGGATCCCCCGAATATTGGGTAGCCGTTGTTAAACCAGGTCGAATACTTTATGAAATGAGCGGAGTATCTGAAACTATAGCTAGAGCAGCTATCTCCATAGCTGCAAGTAAAATGCCCATACGAAGCCAATTTCTTAGATTAGAGATATAGACCCCAAAAAAAGGGGAGTATTGAAGATAAAAAACCTCAGGTTTTCCTTCTGGAGAGACAATATATCTTTCATTCCTTTGCAGTGAAATAACAAATTGAAATCCAAATAATATGATTCAACCTCAGACCCTTTTAAATGTAGCGGATAACAGTGGAGCTAGAAAATTGATGTGTATTCGAGTCATAGGAGCTGCTGGTAATCAGCGATATGCTCGTATTGGTGATGTTATTGTTGCTGTAATCAAAGACGCAGTGCCCCAAATGCCTCTAGAAAGATCCGAAGTAATTCGAGCTGTAATTGTACGTACATGTAAAGAATTCAAATGTGAAGACGGTATAATAATACGCTATGATGACAATGCAGCAGTTATCATTGATCAAAAAGGAAATCCAAAGGGAACTAGAGTTTTTGGCGCGATTGCCGAGGAATTGAGAGAATTGAATTTTACTAAAATAGTTTCATTAGCTCCTGAAGTATTATAAATACTAGTAGATGAGATATAGATCAAACAAAAAATTAGTAGATTGTGTTTTACGTATATGCTTTAAAATCCAAAATAAAAAGAAAAAAGAAAACATGTTGATTATCTAAAAATTAGGAGGAACCTAGAATTAGAGTCTTATGGGCAAGGACACTATTGCTGATTTACTAACCTCTATAAGAAACGCAGACATGAGTAAAAAAGGAACTGTTCGAGTAGTATCTACAAATATTACCGAAAACATTGTTAAAATACTTCTACGAGAAGGTTTTATTGAAAGTGTTCGGAAACATCAAGAAAGTAACAGATATTTCTTGGTTTCAACTTTGCGACATCAAAAGAGAAGGACTAGAAAGGGAATATATAGAACTAGAACCTTTTTAAAGCGTATCAGCCGACCTGGCTTACGAATTTATGCTAACTATCAAAGAATTCCTAAGGTTTTGGGCGGAATGGGAATTGCTATTCTTTCTACTTCTCAAGGTATAATGACAGATCGAGAAGCTCGACTAAACAGAATTGGGGGAGAAGTCTTATGTTATATATGGTAATGGCCCCGCCTATAGTACCCGAATTCTATCTCGAACTTCCTATTTTGAAAATACAAATAGAAAAATAGGAGAAAAAAAATATGACAGAAAAAAAAAATAGGAGAGAAAAAAAAAACCCGAGAGAAGCAAAAGTTACTTTCGAAGGTTTAGTTACGGAAGCCCTACCCAACGGAATGTTCCGAGTTCGCTTAGAGAATGACACCATCATCCTGGGCTATATTTCAGGAAAAATCCGGTCCAGTTCTATACGAATACTGATGGGGGATAGGGTCAAAGTTGAAGTAAGTCGTTATGATTCAAGCAAGGGGCGTATAATTTATAGACTTCCCCACAAGGATTCGAAGCGTACCGAAGACTCGAAGGATACTGAAGATTTGAAGGATACCAAAGATTCAAAGGATTAGGTTTTTCTAGGATAATAAATTCAAAATTTCAAAATTTAAGTGAAGAGGCTTATTTTTTCCCAAAGAATAGATTCATAGTTTAAGAAGGGAATACCTAAATATGAAAATAAGAGCTTCCGTTCGTAAAATTTGTACAAAATGTCGACTGATTCGTAGGCGTGGACGAATTAGAGTCATTTGTTCCAATCCGAAGCATAAACAAAGACAGGGGTAATCTTTCGAAAACGGGGCTTTCCTTTCTAACAAGTAAAAAAAAGTACCCACAGAAATGTCCAAATTCCGAATCCAAAAATGAAAGTAAAGAATATATTTAACCTTGAAACGGATATCTTTGTATCTTTTTTTCTTTTTGTTATTTCTAACTCATATTTATGAGATAATAAAATATGACAAAAGCTATACCAAAAATAGGTTCACGTAAGAAAGTGCGTATTGGTTTGCGTAGGAATGCCCGTTTTAGTTTACGGAAAAGTGCACGTAGAATAACAAAAGGGGTTATTCATGTTCAAGCCAGTTTCAACAATACCATTATAACTGTTACAGACCCGCAAGGTCGTGTGGTTTTCTGGTCCTCCGCAGGTACTTGTGGATTCAAAAGCTCAAGAAAAGCATCACCCTATGCCGGTCAAAGAACAGCAGTAGATGCTATTCGTACAGTGGGTTTGCAACGAGCAGAAGTTATGGTAAAAGGAGCTGGTAGCGGAAGAGATGCCGCATTACGGGCCATTGCTAAAAGTGGTGTACGGTTAAGTTGTATACGCGATGTAACACCTATGCCACATAATGGATGTCGACCTCCTAAAAAAAGACGTCTGTAAAAGAATTAAACCGCTTTCAAGAGAAATAAACGATTCAATGATCAAATAAATAGTAATCTATTATGGTTCGAGAGGAGGTAACAGGATCCACTCAAACACTACAGTGGAAGTGTGTTGAATCAAGAGTAGATAGTAAGCGTCTTTATTATGGTCGTTTCATTCTGTCCCCGCTTAGAAAAGGTCAAGCGGATACTGTCGGTATTGCCTTGCGAAGAGCTTTACTTGGAGAAATAGAAGGAACATGTATCACACGTGTAAAATTTGGGAACGTGCCACACGAATATTCTACAATAGTAGGTATTGAGGAATCCATACAAGAAATTTTACTAAATTTGAAAGAAATTGTATTGAGAAGTAATCTCTATGGAGTTAGAGACGCATCAATTTGCGTCAAAGGTCCTAGATACATAACCGCTCAAGATATAATCTTACCACCTTCCGTAGAAATCGTTGATACGACACAACCTATAGCTAACTTGAGAGACCCCGTTGATTTCCGTATTGAGTTACAGATCAAGAGAGATCGCGGATATCATACGGAACTCCGAAAGAACTCTCAAGATGGAAGTTATCCTATAGATGCTGTATCCATGCCTGTTCGAAATGTAAATTATAGTATTTTTTCTTGTGGGAATGGAAATGAAAAACACGAGATACTTTTTCTCGAAATATGGACGAATGGAAGTTTAACCCCTAAAGAAGCGCTTTATGAAGCTTCTCGTAATTTGATTGATTTATTTCTTCCTTTTCTACACGCAGAGGGAGAAGGCGCTAGTTTCGAAGAAAATAAAACCAGGTTTACTCCACCTCTTTTAACCTTTCAAAAAAGATTCACTAATCTAAAGAAAAACAAAAAAGGAATTCCATTAAATTGTATATTTATTGATCAATTAGAATTGCCTTCTAGAACGTATAATTGTCTCAAAAGGGCCAATATACATACACTACTGGACCTTTTGAGTAAGACTGAAGAAGATCTTATGAGAATTGACAACTTTCGTATGGAAGATGGAAAACTTATATGGGCCACTCTAGAGAAGCATCTCCCAATTGATTTACCTAAGAACAAGTTATCGCTTTAAATCCATTACAATTTTTTCCTCTTTTTCTTTTTCGAGTTAGAATAAAAAGAAAACAATTTTGCATCTTTGGCACAATCTATATTTTCGCGAAATGGATCATAATAAAATAGATTTTAGGTATCTAGGGAAGATTGACTTGGAAGTAACTATTTCCTAGATACCCATGCAGGGAACTTCACGGTTGAATGAATCAACCTGAAAAATCCCTAAAAAAGACCTAAAGTTAAGGATTTATCAATGGGTAATGTTGCTCCAATACCTAACCAAAGAGCTACTACAGTACCGATTAAAAAAACGGTCGTAGCTACTGGGCGACGAAATGGATTTTGGAATTTATTGACATTCTCGAGGAAGGGTACTGTTAATAAGCCTGTTGGCACAGAAACCATTAAGAGAACGCCCAATAACTTATTGGGTACTGTACGAAGTATTTGAAATACGGGAAAGAAGTACCACTCGGGTAATATTTCCAGAGGAGTTGCAAACGGATCCGCCGGTTCACCAATCATTGACGGCTCGAGAACCGCTAAACCCACATTACATGCAATAGTACCTAGAATTACTACTGGAAAAATGTATAAAAGATCGTTGGGCCATGCGGGTTCCCCATAATAATTATGTCCCATCCCTTTAGCTAATTTTGCTCTTAATACAGGATCATTTAAGTCAGGTTTCTTTGTTATTGGGATAGGTGAATTCTTTAGGATCCATCCCCCAAAGGAACCGGACATGAGAATTTTTCATCATCCGGCTCGAGCAAGAATGAAAGAAATAAGACCGTGGAGGATCCACAATAGAATAGGTTATATAATGACTCAATGAATCAAGGTAAGAAAAGCTTTATCAGATTATCTTTTCCGAAGTTCCGCCTATAACTACTCATTGAAAAGAATCCTATTCTTATGTGTAAATGCTCAATATCCAAGTGGGCTTACAAATTTGATCATGATCAATTGCTTTGTGGATTGTCTCTTGATTAGTTGGTGTTTATCCCCTCAATATCGCAAGTTTCTTACATCCAAACAAAGTATTTACTTGTTACTAATAAAAAATTAAAAAGTTTAGCCTACTTTCTTCCTTAGAACCCCTTCTTTTACTCCGATAATATTGCGGATCGAAATCGATGCAAAGAAAATGAATGCATTTCCATACTATAATAAAAAGTAAGTGTAATAAATATAGAATTGGATCATATTACATGACTTATTCCATTTATACTCTACGGGATCTTACGGAGCCTGTTCATGGATGACATGGTTGGGGTATGATCATAGAAAATATTCTCCTCGAATGAACCAGCCTATCCTTCTAGATAGGGGACTTACGTATTGATTGGATGCGGAGACACCTTTGTCGTGAATTCTAATGTGGCAGATCCAATTCTATATCTGCATGGCCAAATCAATAATTCAAGTCACACACTCCCATAATCCGCCTTATTTTCTTTCGTAAAATTAACTTCAACTATTTATATCAAAATACTTAAGATATTTGTATACTTCAAAGTTGAAGAGAAGTATCCAAATGACATGTCTTATTTTACAATAACCCATGTTTGTAGCAATGAAATACCACAACCTACCCGATATGATATCTGAGAATTCGAATTTTCTATGATATGCCTTCCTTATAAAGGACCAGAAATACCTTGCTTACGTATCATTGGAAAGTGCATTAACATAAATACAGCAGTAAGCAGAGGCAGGACAAAGGTATGTAAACTATAAAAACGAGTCAAAGTGGATTGCCCCACACTAGCACTTCCACGTAATAACTCCACTAAAGGGGATCCTATTACCGGAATCGCTTCAGGTACACCTGTCACAATTTTGACTGCCCAATAACCGATTTGATCCCAAGGTAAAGAATAACCAGTTACACCAAATGATGCAGTCAATACAGCCAAAACCACACCTGTGACCCAAGTTAATTCGCGGGGTTTTTTAAACCCACCTGTGAGATACACACGAAATACGTGCAGGATCATCATTAGAACCATCATACTTGCTGACCATCGATGAACTGATCGGATTAACCAACCAAAGTTGGCCTCCGTCATTATATATTGAACGGAGGAAAAAGCCTCTGTAACGGTTGGTCGGTAGTAAAAAGTCATAGCAAAACCGGTAGCAACTTGTACTAAAAAACAAGTAAGTGTAATTCCCCCTAAACAGTAAAATATGTTGACATGAGGAGGAACATATTTACTCGTTATATCATCCGCAATTGCCTGAATCTCAAGACGTTCCTCAAACCAATCATATACTTTATTGAGATAGGTAACTAGCCCGACTCCCCCTCCGAGAACCGTATATGAAAATTTCATCTCGTACGGCTCAAGCAGAAACACACAAATTTTCAACGGATATTAGAAAAAAAAGTTCAAAACTTCATCAGCCACAGACAGGATTGTATCAATTTGCCTTGAAGATATTAAATAAGAAAAATCCGGAATTTCTTCTTTGTGATGATAATGCCAAAAAATCTCAAGTTGGCTCATCTGTTTTTCTTTCCCTTATGTTGATCATTAGAGGCCTCTTGACTTTTCTCTTCCCTATTTTTTATTTATTTCATTTTTTATTTATTTTACTAGTAAAATAATAAAAAATTATAGTGGTTTTCTAATAGAAATTATCTTGTTGCGATCCTATGAATCAGTTCAATTAAAACCTTAGATTCATATTAGAGCCACGATGATGGAGTCTCAAGCTAAACAAAAGGCAAGGGTTCTTCGAATAAGAACCGCTTGATGATCATTTATTGAATTGGTGTAATGACTCGACAAAATCGAGAGAAAAAAAAGTTGTCTTTTGGGCAAACAAAATAGGAAAGAAGAAAAGTTCTTTTTTTATTAAGAATTACTTGAATTTTTTTTTTTCAGTCTGGTTGCGAGGTCTAAATAGTGAGTATGAATCATAGTTCCATTTTTTTTCTTAATCCACTCTATGTATTTCGTGTTCCAGATACTAGAATAAATAATATCCGACGAATTAGAATCATCTTGATAGAGAGAACAGGCCCTTTCTATGTATTATCAATAGGATCAATTCTAACAAGTCACACACTCATATTCCAGAGATACCAAAACAAAAAAATCCACGGTCGAACTACCAGAATGTCTCGAAATGTGGAGCTTAAAGCAGAAAGACCCTTTTTGGATGGAAAAACTATGACTTCATAGTTTTAGTTAGTAGAAACCTAATTCGTTAAAATTCCGTCCAGTAAAACAGAAGAATTATAAATTTCTAAAATGATAGATAGGAATATCGCGAATAAAGCCATTGCAACCCCCATAAAAGGAGTAGTCCCCCAACCCGGAGCGACTTTCCCGTATTCCGAATTCAAGGGTTTCAATAAACTACCTGCGCCAGTTCGTTTTGGCCTAGGTCTAGAACTATCTTCAACGGTTTGTGTAGCCATAAATTCTATTTAATCATTGGTGTTGACTTTGTATACTATTCCGTTGTAGTTGTAAATACACGATCTTTATCATAGATCCATTGTAATCTTGAAATTCTATAAAAATGGAAACAGCAACTTTAGTCGCCATCTCCATATCTGGTTTACTTGTAAGCTTTACTGGGTATGCCTTATATACCGCGTTTGGGCAACCCTCTCAACAATTAAGAGATCCGTTCGAAGAACATGGGGACTAATTGAAGTAAGAAGTCTCCCAGCTGGGAGACTTCTTACTTCAATTAAATTATTTCATTTTTTAGTTGGAACCTTAGGCGGTTCTCGGAAGAAGATAGCGAAAAAAATTATCCCTAAAGTCGAAACTAAAAGGAACGTATAAACCAATGCTTCCATAGATTCGATCGTGGTTTATTTACAATTATAACTTCCACACCTATTCACTTGTCATTTGGGATCATTTCCCATATAAAAAAAGAAAAAGAGTCAAAGAAAGAACTGGAGATGTTTCCCATATCAAATCAAAAAAGAGAGGCGAAAGATACCATAGCAATGTGGTATCAGATTGTCTGTCTCCTTGTAGTTGGATCCCCAACTTTTTGGAATGTTCCAAATTCCACTTGAGCATCCAAGTCTGGATCAATACCAGCAAAAACATCTCGGAACAAGGTTCGAGCGCCATGCCAAATGTGTCCAAAAAAGAAGAGCAAAGCAAAGGTAGCATGACCAAAAGTGAACCAACCCCTTGGACTGCTGCGAAAAACACCATCTGATTTCAAAGTAGCTCGATCTAATTCAAAAATTTCTCCTAATTGGGCACGCCTCGCATATTTTTTTACAGTAGCAGGATCAGAATAACTTACTCCATTAAGTTCGCCACCATAGAACTCCACCGTTACCCCTACTTGTTCAACGCTATATTTGGATTCTGCTCTTCTAAAAGGAACGTCCGCTCTCACAATTCCCTCTTCATCTACCAAAACTACCGGAAATGTTTCAAAAAAAGTAGGCATACGACGTACAAAAAGCTCGCGCCCTTCTTTATCTCTAAAGACGGGATGTCCTAACCATCCAACAGCTATTCCATCCCCATTGTCCATTGAGCCTGCTCTGAATAATCCCCCCTTTGCCGGATTATTACCAATATAATCATAAAAAGCTAATTTTTCGGGAATTTTAGACCAAGCTTCTGATAAACTAAGATTTTCGGCTAACCCATCGCTAACTCTTCGATATATTTCTTGCTGAAAGTATCCCTGATCCCACTGATAACGAGTAGGTCCAAATAATTCGATTGGAGTAGTTGCCGATCCATACCACATAGTTCCGGCAACTACGAAAGCTGCAAAAAAAACAGCAGCGATACTACTGGAAAGTACAGTTTCAATATTACCCATACGTAATCCTTTGTATAGACGTTGAGGCGGACGGACACTAAGATGGAATAGGCCCGCTAATATGCCCAGTGTACCCGCAGCAATATGATGCGAAGCTATTCCTCCCGGAACGAAAGGATCAAAACCTTCTGCACCCCACGCAGGATTTACAGGTTGTACTTTTCCTGTTAGTCCATAAGGATCGGACACCCATATCCCAGGACCATACAAACCGGTTACATGAAATGCACCAAAGCCAAAACAAGCCACCCCTGCAAGAAATAAATGAATTCCAAAGATCTTGGGCAAATCCAAAGAAGGTTTTCCCGTCCGCTCATCACAGAATATTTCTAGGTCCCAATATACCCAATGCCAGATAGCTGCCAAGAAACACAAGCCAGAAAAGACAATATGCGCACCTGCCACACCTTCATAACTCCAAATACCCGGATTCGTTATAGTTCCTCCTGAAATACTCCAACCACCCCACGAATTGGTTATTCCTAAACGAGTCATGAAGGGGATGACGAACATACCTTGTCTCCACATTGGATCCAGAACAGGATCAGAGGGATCAAAAACTGCTAATTCGTATAAAGCCATCGAGCCAGCCCAACCAGAAACTAGAGCTGTATGCATTATATGCACCGAAAGCAATCGACCCGGATCATTCAATACAACAGTATGAACACGATACCAAGGCAAACCCATGGAAATACCCCTTTAGCAAAGAAAAATAGACACGATGTCATTTTATTTTATCGCATTGGAAAAGAGACTATCCATATCCTATGTACCTAACCCTTCTAGGGGATTCTGTGTCAGAAAGCGTGAATATTTATTTCATTCCATTAAAAATATGAAGCCAATTCTGTTTGTAAGAAGAAAGAGAAGCAGATCTATTCTATACTCGATAAGTGCCAATATGCAATGGGTAGCTTGGGCTATTTTGAAAAACCAAGAATAGATCCCTAATCCCTCTTTGTTTATGATTCGAATCACAGATTCCTTTTTCTTTATTCAATCTGTCTTACCTTCCTTATATGTATAATTTTTCAATCTATGTATCATTTCAATCTATGTATTAATAGAATCTATAGTATTCTTATAGAATAAGAAAAAAATGAAGATAATAAACTGCGGATTCTTTCTTTCTCTTCCATTCTTAAGTTTCCATATTAAAGTCTAGTTTTCTTACTTAAATCTAATAATATTAATCTAATATGCCCATTGGTGTTCCAAAAGTACCTTACCGGATTCCCGGAGATGAAGAAGCGACTTGGGTTGACTTATACAATGTTATGTATCGAGAAAGGACACTTTTTTTAGGTCAAGAGATTCGTTGCGAGATCACGAATCATATTACAGGTCTCATGGTATATCTAAGTATAGAAGATGGAATTAGCGATATTTTTTTGTTTATAAACTCCCCCGGCGGGTGGCTAATCTCAGGAATGGCGATTTTTGATACGATGCAAACGGTGACACCAGATATATATACAATATGCCTCGGAATAGCCGCGTCCATGGCCTCCTTCATTCTGCTTGGAGGAGAACCCACTAAACGTATAGCATTCCCTCACGCTAGAATTATGCTTCACCAACCGGCTAGTGCTTATTATCGGGCAAGGACACCAGAATTTTTACTAGAAGTGGAAGAGTTACACAAAGTTCGCGAAATGATCACAAGGGTTTATGCACTAAGAACAGGCAAGCCTTTTTGGGTTGTATCCGAAGACATGGAAAGGGATGTTTTTATGTCAGCAGACGAAGCCAAAGCTTATGGACTTGTCGATATTGTAGGGGATGAAATGCTTGACGAGCACTGCGATACCGATCCAGTATGGTTTCCAGAAATGTTTAAGGATTGGTAGTGGCTGAATTTCTTGTAAATTTATTTCAAACCTAAATTCGGGTTTTATGGGATTTTATAGGAAATAGAAATACTTCATGATGATGAATCATCAGGTTAAGATCGATCTAAACCAATCCATTTTTTTCTATATACATACGACATGCCAACGGTTAAACAACTTATTAGAAATGCAAGACAGCCAATACGAAATGCTAGAAAAACGCCCGCGCTTAAGGGATGTCCTCAGCGTCGAGGAACATGTGCTAGGGTGTATGTGCGACTCGTTTAGATCATGAGTTCAAACAAATAATAGAATTTTTGAAATATCCATGATCGGTACCAATGAATAGGATAGAGCTTCTCTCTCCTAGATTTCTACGGTATATGGAATTTATGGTTTCCTTTGGTGCAAATCCAATCATCTAGATTGGGAGAAGCAATTCCCCCATTGGTAGCAAATGGTTATCAATTAAGCGGAGGAAATAGTAATAAAAAGAAAAGGCTTATGCTCCTTTATCTTAAAAGAACGGACTAAAGGGTCAGCTACTTAGCCAACTTTTATAATTAAATACCGTCACTGTATGAATAACTCTTATTTATTGTGAAAAGAGCGATTTACCCTATAATGGATAGGTAGAGCCAAAGACTGTGAACTATACAAGTTCACAATACCTTTTGATGAAAGAAAGGGCTCCGGTGTATAGAGAGGGCCTCACCGTTTATAAAGAGAACCATAGAAACGATGGAATCCACTGTTTTTTTAGTATCGTTAGAATTTGTTATTTCTATGCGAAATAACTGAAGGGGATAGAATAAAAAATCGTGGTTGGGAAGGTTATAGTAGCAAAAGCCATTGGAATTAATATTTTATATATAGGAATAATCCGTTTTGTTATTAATGGGAAAAAGAACGGTTAAAATAAAAGAAGAGAAATCAGTAGTTATTCATTAAGGTTAATTTTATTCAATGACCAGAGTTCCGCGAGGATATATAGCTCGGAGACGACGAACAAAAATGCGTTCATTTGCCTCAAACTTTAGAGGGGCTCATTTAAGACTTAATCGAATGATTACTCAACAAGTAAGAAGAGCCTTTGTTTCTTCTCATCGAGATAGAGGCAGGCAAAAGAGGGATTTTCGTCGTTTGTGGATCACTCGGATAAACGCAGCAACACGGATATATAACATATTCGATAGTTATAGTAAATTAATACACAATCTGTACAAAAAGGAATTGATTCTTAATCGTAAAATGCTTGCACAAGTAGCTGTATTAAATCCAAATAATCTTTACACGATTTCCAAGAAAATAAAGACCATCAATTAAAGGGATAAAAAAGTAATATACAGGAATAATTAAAACCGAATTCCCGGAGAGGGAACTCCGGGAAGATACAATAAATTAAGATTAAGTGGTAGGAATCAACGCGCATGTTGCAATAAATAAAAAACTATTTCTTTTTTCCCATTTTTCTTTCTTTTCTTATAACAAACAAAAGAATCTAAACTGGATTACTTTATTTATATATGAGTCTGACCCTTTCGAATAAAACATCAACAATCGGAACTTAAGCTCCGATTGTTGTTTCTTAAATTCTGGTTGGAGTTTCTTAAATTTCGATTGGAATTGAACTTTTGTGTTAATTGAGGAATATGTCTATTTTTTCTGTGTCTAGGACCAGTAATTATTGAAATTGCCTGGGCTTGAAATTGCTTCTCATTTTCATAGTTACGAAATGGTAAGAAAGATAAAATACGAGCCTGTTTTATAGCAAGAGTAATTAATCGTTGTTGTTTCAAGGTTAATCGATTTATTCGTCTAGATAATATTTTTCCTTGTTCACTAATAAATCGATTAATTAAGCTCATGTTTCTATAATCAATTCGATCCCCCGGACTAATTCGGGAACGCCGACGAAAAGGTTGTTTGGATTTACGAAAAGGTTGTTTGAATTTACGAAAAGGTTGCTTGGATTTATAAAAAGTTTGTTTGGATTTACGAAAAGGTTGCTTAGATTTACGAAAAGGTTGTTTAGATATATACATAATTTATTCCTTATTTTAAAATTTGAAAATAAAAAAATGGATTTCTTTATTTTATTAATTTTGGATCCAGAAGAAGTAGTCTTTCTTTGATCCATATATTATTTTATTCATATACTATATATATATAAAAACCTCTATACATATGAAATAATATCTACCTAAAGTGGATTTGTATTTTGTATTCTATCTATGTTCTATATATTAAATAAGAAATTCTTACTCTTTCTATAGAAAAATCAAAAATATGATGCTCCTATTTCTTTATTTCATTATGAGTCGTATGCTTGCGGCAATAACGACAAAATTTTCTTAATTCTAATTGTCGGGGTGTATTGTGGCGATTCTTTTGAGTACTATATCTAGAAATCCCCGCCGATTCCTTATTGGTACCCTTTCGAACACAACTGATACATTCCAAAATCACTCTGATTCTAACATCTTTGCCCTTGGCCATGAACCTCCTTTCCTTTTTGTTTTGGATCGACTTAACTTAATTCTTATACCTGTTCTTTTATTCTTCTATATTGGATCTGAAAAAGAAGAATAAAATCCAATAGAATATAAAATAGAATATAAAATGGCGAAATAATTAAAGAATACAATCCTTGTCAATTAGCAAGGATTTTGCTTCGAAATCCTTTCATTTAAGTAGCAAGCCCGGCTTCGAATTTGTGAGGCCTGACTTAGCTTGGATACCGCTTTTAATTAAATTTATGTTTTCTTAAAAAATGAGATTTACCAAATTTTTGATGACTCTGAGGTTCAACCCAATCCATCTTTTCTTTCTTTTTGCTTCATATACTAAAAAAGGATTGAAAGAAATTTTCGTCATGTCCCGAAGAATTCTATCTCTCGTATAGGAATAACTAGAATTAAAAAAAAGGGAATGACAAAGCATCTGGGAATAAACGATTAATTTCTATCAATAAACCTGCTAAAGCCCCAAACCATAGAGTACTTAGCACGGGTGCTACAGAGAGATATGTTTTTATATCCCGCATTGAAAATCCTCCTTCCTTATTGGAATACATATATGATCAGATACTCTTGCCCAAGATCGTTTGTATTTCTTTATTTAGGCGAAATTTCTAACTAAAAAAACAAAATCAATATTCTATATATAGAGAATGAACCATATAGACGAGATTTTCCTATCCCTAAAAAAGAAAAGGATGACCCCTTCTTCCTATACATTACTAAGCAATAGTAATCTTTCTTTTATAGGTGAAATTCAACTGGATTTTAGATATATACCCTTCCTTGATTATATGAGACCAAAAACAAGAAATGACAAGAAAGTTCTATATAGATAGAGAAATAGAAGAAAATTACGATGTGGAAAACAAGAAAGGAATTGTGTACAATGGCATTGTACAACAATTTGGAAAAGGGATGTAGCGCAGCTTGGTAGCGCGTTTGTTTTGGGTACAAAATGTCACAGGTTCAAATCCTGTCATCCCTACCTATTACTTCTCTCTTCTTTATGGGCAGTAGCGGGGAGATCAATTAAAGTGTATATAACTTTAATTTGTGGATACTATACGTACGTGAGACACGTTAGGAGTAGAAAAGGACTTTCTTTTTGAAAGCGCTCTTAGTTCAGTTTGGTAGAACGCGGGTCTCCAAAACCCGATGTCGTAGGTTCAAATCCTACAGAGCGTGATTCCATCTATCTTATGTCGAAACAGAGTAAAATAACTTAAAAAAAAAAACAAAGTCGAATTACAACTCCAATTTGACCTCCTCTCTAGTCTGGAGGAGGTCAATCAAAAAATAAATATTACTCAATCAAAGATCCAACTGATCCCCACGCCTGTATTGCAAATACGCAGTCACGAATAATCCCGCTAAAGTAATAGGAATTAGGCCTAAGACGATTCCAAATAGAAAAACTTCAATCATTTCGATTTGTTCGAGGGGATAAAAAAAGAGGTACGATCTATCTCTAAATAATAGTCTAAATTATCCACGAATCTCAATGACCAAAAAAAGAATTGGGAATTAGGGTGGAAAAAGGTCCTATAATATCAGGAATCCAAAAGAAAGATTCTTATTTTCTGACTTATTCATTCAATTCATTTCAAATAAGACGTATCTTGTTCAAGCCAATAAATAGAGCTGGGGTTATAGTTAAAGCAGCCAGTAGAAAACCGAAATAACTAGTTATAGTAAGCATGAAGGGGTTAAATTCCATTTTTTTTTTTACTACACTACATATATTGGTAAAGCACTTACCTAAGTTATGGAAAATTCCTAATTCATCGGTTATTTTAGATAATACTAATAAGTAAAGTAATAATATTAAGAACTAGATCATCTAAACCCATTGAAAAATGAAATTGGATTTTGGGGGAATTTTGGAATAAAAGATAAATAAAGAATGGAATTTGAAAAAAGTTCTTTCTATTTCCGATTATTTCGTTTTCAATAGGATTTAATCCTATCCTCTTTTTAGAGCAAATGGTCGTCCCCTATTCTTTCTTATTTTAACTCATTGTATTCCATATGGAATAAGAGGAGAAGAAAACCATTCCACGATTCCCGAGGGCCCCCCTGAAAAAAGGAAAAATTTACTTTATTTTTATTTATTCATTTTTTGAACCCCAACCGAAGTTGATTCGAAGACGAGTTACTTCAATTATATTTTTCTTTTAAGTTCTATCTTCTGTCTTTCCCTATTTCATCTCGTAAAGTTACCTGCTTGCAGTTTGGTTAAGAAAGTTAGACCTAATCCAACAAACAATATAGGATTGATTACGAATCTTGATTCTTCAAAGAATGTATTCCGTTTCTTTCATAACGGATTATCTACTATTCGATTTTCTATTTTTTAGATAGTATTTTATACTAACCAATTTAATTCCTTAAAGGGAAAAGTTGGATTCGAATAAAACTTTTAACTAAAAAGGGATAGATTTCGCATATACTTATCCTTGTATTATGTCAATATGAGAATATCCTTCCTAAATTCTTTATCCAAACCTATTGATCATTAACTTAGGTTTTCCCAAGATCCTGGTCACTAGTCCAAATTAAATTATTCTACTATTCCGAAGACAATGAAAATAAGTAGGACCCCAAAAATTGGGGTTTCTATTGATGCTTTGAATAAGATGTAGTTTCCCTATAGACAAAGAACAAAGAAGAAAAAAAGGGAATTCTGTTTCGGAACCAAGCCAACCAGGATTGCTGTGCCATAGGAAGGATAGCTATACTAATTCGGTATACTCAAAATACACCTTTGGTACAAAATTGACAATCTCACAAGGATGAAATATCAGTAATTTTCTATTTACTGGTTGATCCCATCTTTTACGGAATCAATTCCTTTTTTGAATGTACAAAAATTTTGGGAGCTCGGCATGTCTGGAAGCACGGGAGAACGTTCTTTTGCTGATATTATTACCAGTATTCGATACTGGGTTATTCATAGCATTACTATACCTTCCCTATTCATTGCGGGTTGGTTATTTGTCAGTACGGGTTTAGCTTATGACGTGTTTGGAAGTCCTCGGCCAAACGAATATTTCACGGAAAGTCGACAAGGAATTCCATTAATAACCGACCGTTTTGATTCTTTAGAACAACTAGATGAACTTAGTAGATCTTTTTAGGAGGCCCCAATGACCATAGATCGAACCTATCCTATTTTTACAGTACGATGGCTAGCTGTTCACGGATTAGCTGTACCCACGGTTTTTTTCTTGGGATCAATATCAGCAATGCAGTTCATCCAACGATAAACTAAATTCCAACTATAGAACTATGACACAATCAAACCCGAATGAACAAAATGTTGAATTGAATCGTACCAGTCTATACTGGGGTTTATTACTCATTTTTGTACTTGCAGTTTTATTTTCCAATTACTTCTTCAATTGAGAGAAAGGTAGAGAGTAGTAAGAATTCCCTTATCCCATTTGGAAGGATACCATCCTTATAACTATCCATGACTGTTTTTGTCTCTAGCACGACCACTTGAGAAAATGTGGAGGAAAGTAGGGGAAATGGCCGATACTACAGGAAGAATTCCTCTTTGGCTGATAGGTACTGTAACCGGTATTCTTGTGATTGGTTTAATAGGTGTTTTCTTTTACGGTTCGTATTCTGGATTGGGTTCATCTCTATAGTAATGGGAGGAGCCAGATTGTAAACATGAAAAAGTAGGAGCTTAGCGGGTCCTTACCCCCCTTTATCTGATTAGAGCGGAAAGGACCCGCGGAATTCTTATAACGCGATTTTAATCTATTCCATAATCTATAAATGGGTTACCTATTTCTATTTGTAAAAATAACAAAGAGAAAGCCTTTGCTTTGATGGTTAGAATCCTTCTATTTATTCTTTTGTTTGTTAATAATGTTAGTGAAGCAATCCGTTGGTGGGTTTACAGCGCCTGCCTTTCGCCCATAAAATTGATTTACTTCACTCTTATGAAGCAACAACAAAGAGTGGATCAATTAAGGATCCAATATTTTATTCCACGAAAGAAGTATCCTGCAAATCTTTGATTTAGTTTAGAGTAATAAACTAATAAAACCTTAATCAAAACAAAACTACTCCACTAGCCTAAAAAAACCACCCTTTAATGGAAGGGAAGGGTATATTTTTTTTTACAAAATTTCTGTAAGTTCGAAGTTGAACTTAATTGAAAAAGTCAAGCAATTCTATCTGCTCACAAAAAATTTGTCCCCCGGCATACTTTCTTTCCCTCTGTTTGTCCACTACCGCGAAACAAAGGAAGTCCAAGAGACAGACCCGAATAAAGAATAAATAGTAATCTTTGGCAAAACAAATAAGAAGAAAAAGGATTCTTACTTTGATACAAGAAGAATCGACACAAGAAAAAGGTAAAAAAGCCTTTTTCTTGTGCCCAATAGAGGATTACGAAGACCTACAATTCCTCCTAAAAGGACTTGTTCCTTTTATTGTTCTGGCCTCTGCCTTGGATTCTCTTCTTTTACATGAAATAGAAATATGGAATTCCAGAAATCGAGACTATTTACCAACTTAATGGTAAGAAATCCCGGGATCTAGAAATTCATTTCGTACAATTGAACCTTTTCAAACTGTTTCTTTTTGAGAACCAAAAAGACTTGTGCTAAAATAACAGATGCGAAAAAGAACAAAAGGCCTTGGACGCGTAATGGATCCTGAAGCACTATTTCTGCATCCCCCTGACCAAACCCTCCCACATTAGGATTGCTTGTTAATGGTTGATCAAGCTTGATTGATTCCCCCTCTGAAACAAGAAGTTCTGGCCCTGGAGGTATAATATCAATCACTTGGCGCCCATCTGACGCATCAACTATGGATATTTCATATCCCCCTTTTTCTTTACGTAGTATTTTTTTTACTATACCTGTTGACGTAGCATTATAAACTGTATTGTTACTCTTGCTACCATCGGGATAGATCTGTCCCCTTCCTCGGTTTCCCCCGACATATATGGGATATTTTAAGAAATGAACGTCTTTTTTTGTAGCGGGATCGGGGGAAAGAATGGGAAAGACAATTTCACTATATTTCTTACCGGGAACAGGGCCTATCACAAGAATATTTTTTTTATTGGGACGATAACTCTGAAAAGAGAGATTTCCTATCTTTTCTTTCAACTCAGGAGAAATACGGTCGGGCGGCGCTAATTCGAATCCCTCAGGCAAAATAAGAACAGCACCCACATTCAACCCTCCCTTTTTCCCATTAGCAAGAACTTGTTTCAGCTGCATATCATAAGGGATTCGAAGAACTGCTTCAAATACAGTATCGGGAAGCACAGCTTGGGGAACTTCAATATCCACGGGCTTATTAGCTAAATGGCAGTTAGCACATACAATTCGTCCAGTTGCTTCCCGCGGGTTTTCATAACCCTGCTGCGCAAAAATGGGGTATGCATTTGAAATAGATGTCCGAGTTATTACGTATATCATGATCGATACAGAAATCGATCGAATCATCTGTTCCTTTAACCAAGAAAAAGTATTTCTATTTTCCATGTCCAATCGCGGATCCCGGAATTTCTACAATAAATTAGATAGGTAGCTAAGTTAATCTAGTTCCCTATACACGAGTCTGTTGTCATTCTACTGCAACAGTTGTACTGGAATGATGAATACCTTGAGCAGGTAGAAGTAGAAATAGAAAGAATTTTGCTAAAAAGAAAAAAGGCTTTCTTTCTAAAGGAAGAAAAATGCTAATATTATTAATATTAGGAAAGCCAATTATGCTTCACTAATTGAATGATAAATGACTACAAGCGAAGGAGATAGACGGTTTAAACAAAAAAAGACCCAAAATTTCAAACACGTGTCTAGAATCACAGGAAAACTACAAACAAAAATAGTGAAAATTAGCTCGTTAGGAGCCCATCCAAGATCGTTGTAGACCCAACGAATTAGTAGTTCCCAACCACGGGTGGAGTGAAATCCAACAAAAAAATCCGTAACTAAAAGAATAAAAAAAGCTTTTATTGAGTCATTTAAGTTATAGAAGAATTCCTGAACCCAAGAATTCAAAATGACAAGTTCCTCTTTACCCAGAAAAAAGGAACCACTTAGAATAGTCAAACAGATTATATTTGTTGAGAAATGCAAAATGATATGGAGATGGTCCTCATTATCTATTTTGGCCAATTGTATTATTTCCTTGTGTATTCCTATAGGAGGTTTTTGTACATGTGTCTTCGGTTTCTCTTTTATCATTTCGTCCAAGAGAAAAAGCTCTTCTAATTCTATGAATCCTTCTAGAATCCTTTTCTCTTGAATATCCGTTAAGAGAGTTTCAGGTTGCCTGGTATTCCACCAATTCTTAATCCAAAGTTCCAGACATTTGTTAAAAGAGAAAGAGACTCCCCAGGGCAAAAGTACGATAAATACAAGATATAGGAAAGAAGGCAATGCTTTCTTTTTTTTCATTTTTGATATGTAAATTGAGTTGTTAATGAATCGGCTTCATTTGCTGATTCTATATGATATTTCTTTTTTTGAAGCAAAAATTCTATAACAAGGTTTGAGACCTTGTGTTTGTATCTATTTCTTTTTTGTATACTAGTGGAATTTCATTGTATTTGGTTCTTTCTTAGATCTAAATGGAGTGGAATAGAGAAATTGAATAAAAAAAAGCCCTTTCTTTCATATGAAAAGGAAAGAATATTAGGCCATATATCTTACTTGGACAAAACAAATTAGAAGCAATTTTCTCTTATCCTCGGTTCTTCCTTCCTTTAGATAAATACTCGAACCTTACAATTAAAATTAAAAAAATTGCAATTGGTACTCAAAATACTTCAATTGGTACGCGCAAGAAATAGGCCAATTCGGCAGCTTTTTGTTCAATTTCTCGTGGAGTAAAAAACTTCTCATCAGTGCGAGTCAAGGGAATGACCCCCTGGCCACGTATTTCCATATAAAGGATACGACGAGGATAAAGACCCTCTTTAACCTGAATTCTAATTGATTGGATATCCCGCACGAGGAATCGAAGGAAGATGCGACGTTTTATTCCAGGGAATCCCCAACGAAAAATGCACACTATTCCCTCTTTTCTATCAAATCGGTCATAACCACTGCCTACATTCCACAAAATAGTGCACCACAAATAGGTGCTAATGAATAGGCCCGCGATTCCGTAGAAAGACATCACGACCCCCTGTGGAAAAAAAAGAATTTGTTGAGATGGAAGTACGGATATCATATTCTTACCAAGATAACTGGAAGCCCCAACCGCTAAGAATCCTAATGAACCTAGAAAAAGAATACAGGCCCAGAAAAAATTACCTCTTTTTCGAGAACCTTTTAGAAGTTCTATCCATATGTGTTCTGATCGCCAATTCATATTAGATATACTAAATCCAGCAGCGGTTAATTGAAATTGAGAGAATAAGCTAAATGATTTTGACTTTACTTTTTTGATTCTGAAATCGCCTTCAGCAGCTAGTACTCCTGTGAAAAAATTGGTTAGATACATTGACTTTCTATTCAAAAAAATTCCTGGATCCACTTAAAAAAACTGGCTATACTCGGCTACGCATATGTAGGCATTTATGCTCATAGCCTATATCTGCATCCATAGACGTTTTTCATTTGTGTGTAGAAAGAGCTACATACCCTATCATATTAATATATTACTTACACTAAAAAATATTTGTATTATGATCTGGAAATACATTGAGCAAATTAGGCCCCGTCGGTTCTAGACAATCTTATTTTTCTGCACATAAAGAAATAAAGAAGCCATTGCAATTGCCGGAAATACTAAGCCTACTAAAGGCACGAAAATAGAGGGTAAGTTTAAATCTGTCATAGAATAGGTGGCTCAATTCCAATTTACTATTTCTATCTATTCAAAATATATCTTAAGATTCTTATGATATAATTAAGTATATCTATTATAAGGAATATTGACTATTGTATTTTTGAATTTGCAAAATAAAGATTATTTATAGTTAAATAATACTAACTAAAGTATTCTATAAAAGTATTCTATATCTATAAAAAAAAAATGAATGGAATGGATAATTTGATTTTTTTTTCCATTCTCAGGGCCTTTCTATCTTTCTAAAAGAACTTGAAATTGGATTCAAAAGAAAGCAATTGTGAAAATGAAAGAAATACCTCTTTCAGAATACTCTTTTATTTCAATTTGAAAAGTAGAAATAACCCGGTTGAAGGGTAATGATCATACGTCTGTAATGCATTGTATGTCCCAGAATAGGTCCCATTCTTCTACCCTTTCCGGGTAGTCGATGGTTATTCACAGCTACTACCTTAACACCAAAGAAGAGCTCGACCCAATGCTTTATTTCTGTCTTAGTGGGTCCCGATTCGACATTATTAGAAGTATATTAATTCTTTCCCAATAAACGAAGACTTTTTTCTGTAAATACTGCGTATTTGGTTCCATTATCGTATGATAATACTCTATTTTGATTTGTATTTGTTTATTGTATTATACCTTTCTATATTCTAGATATATAGAATAGAAGAATCTCGATTTGTCAAGTCTCATGATCGTATCAAGATATATTGTAATTTGGCTCGATCTTTTAAAAGATCGAGCCAAATTAAATTGCAATCAATTAGAAGAATAAAGAAGAATTACTGCATTTCGTAACTCATTTTTTCTTTTTCTATTTCGCTTCTTTTTTATTTAGACCTTCTTTATATCTAGTTTTATCTACTTAATCGATGGTATCTACCGGCTTGAAGTCGAATGTAATCGCTTTCCATACTTCACAAGCTGCGGCTAGTTCAGGACTCCATTTGCAAGCTGCTCGGATAATTTCATTACCTTCACGAGCAAGATCGCGCCCTTCGTTACGAGCTTGTACACAGGCTTCTAAAGCCACCCGATTAGCTGCTGCACCTGGTGCATTCCCCCAAGGATGTCCTAAAGTTCCTCCACCAAATTGTAATACGGAATCGTCTCCAAAGATTTCGGTCAGAGCTGGCATATGCCAAACATGAATACCCCCTGACGCCACCGGTATAACACCTGGCATGGATACCCAGTCCTGCGTGAAAAAGATACCGCGAGAACGATCTTTTTCAATATAATCATCACGCAATAAATCAACAAAACCTAAAGTCATTTCGCGTTCCCCTTCTAACTTACCTACTACTGTACCGGAGTGGATATGATCTCCCCCAGACATACGCAATGCTTTAGCTAATACACGGAAATGGATACCATGATTTTTCTGTCTATCAATAACTGCATGCATTGCTCGGTGAATGTGAAGAAGTAGGCCGTTGTCGCGGCAATAATGAGCCAAACTAGTATTTGCGGTGAATCCTCCAGTTATGTAGTCATGCATTACAATAGGAACCCCTAATTCCTTCGCAAATACAGCTCTCTTAATCATTTCTTCGCATGTACCTGCAGTCGCATTCAAGTAATGCCCCTTGATTTCGCCAGTTTCGGCTTGTGCTTTATAAATTGCTTCGGCACAAAAGACAAAACGGTCTCTCCAGCGCATAAATGGTTGTGAGTTTACGTTTTCATCATCTTTGGTAAAATCAAGTCCACCGCGTAGACACTCATAACATGCTCTACCGTAATTTTTTGCGGATAATCCCAATTTTGGTTTAATAGTACATCCCAATAAAGGACGACCATACTTGTTCAACTTATCCCTTTCAACTTGGATACCATGAGGCGGACCTTGGAAAGTTTTTGCATAAGCAGGAGGAATTCGTAGATCCTCCAAACGTAGAGCACGTAGGGCTTTGAAACCAAATACGTTACCCACAATGGAAGTAAACATGTTAGTAACAGAACCCTCTTCAAATAGATCTAATGGATAAGCTATATAACAGATATATTGACTGTCTTCCCCAGGAACGGGTTCGATGTGATAGCATCGTCCTTTGTAACGATCAAGACTGGTAAGTCCATCAGTCCAAACAGTTGTCCATGTACCAGTAGAAGATTCCGCAGCTACTGCAGCCCCTGCTTCTTCAGGCGGAACCCCGGGCTGAGGAGTTACTCGGAATGCTGCCAAGATATCAGTATCCTTGGTTTCGTATTCCGGGGTGTAGTAAGTCAATTTATAATCTTTAACACCAGCTTGAAATCCAACACCTGCTTTAGTTTCTGTTTGTGGTGACATAAGTCCCTCCCTACAACTCATGAATTAAGAATTCTCACAACGACAGGGTCTACTCGATATGGATTAAGCGTAAATGAAACCTTTGCAAAACTCTTAAAAAAAAAAAGATATTCAATTAATATCAACTCAGTAAATAAAAAAGGGAGTATGCTTAAGTTAATGAATATGTTATATTCATATATAATGCGTACACCCTGTGTACGTTCTATCCTATAGGAATTCTACTATAGGAATTCGATAGGAATTGAATTGTTGTTATGGTAAGTTAACATGGTTCATTATTAAACCATAGATTTGATTCACCAAATCCATTATTATTGTATACTCTTTGATAGATATAGCGCAACCCAAACTAATCCCTTAATCCTTATTTTACAATTTTATAAGTTCTTATCTTAATATCTTAATAGGCCCCTTTCTTATTTTGAATCTAAATACCTAAATACTAAGAAAATTATCTGTTGACAGCAATCTATGCTTCACAGTAGTATATATTTTGTATATCGAAGTCCTAGACAGGAAAGTAGAAGAGGCAAAGATCCTTGCCAAAAGGGAAAATGTCTATGAAAAAAAGATTGATTGAACTTTCCACCGGACTCATTCCATGAGTAAACGGGTGAATGGGATTCGCTTAGGCAACGAAATCAAGTGCTAGTCCCCTTTTCTTTTTTATTGAATTAACTAATTTATTTCCTTTTAACTTTTTGATTTTTGGATATTTTTTTATTTGATTTGGCATTATTCAACAAAAAAAAAGAAAAATTTCGACAAATTCCTTTTTTTTATAATTATGTGATAATTATGAGAACCAATTCTACTACTTCGCGTCCCGGGGTTTCCACAATTGAAGAAAAAAATGCAGGGCGTATTGATCAAATTATTGGACCCGTGCTGGATATCACTTTTCCCCCGGGCAAGTTGCCTTATATTTATAACGCTTTAATAGTCAAGAGTCGGGACACTGCCGATAAGCAAATTAATGTGACTTGTGAGGTACAACAATTATTAGGAAATAATCGAGTTAGAGCTGTAGCTATGAGTGCTACAGACGGGTTGATGAGAGGGATGGAAGTGATTGACACAGGAGCTCCTCTTAGTGTTCCGGTCGGTGGAGCTACTCTCGGACGAATTTTTAACGTTCTTGGGGAGCCTATTGACAATTTGGGTCCTGTAGATACTAGTGCAACATTCCCTATTCATAGATCTGCGCCTGCCTTTATTGAGTTAGATACGAAATTATCTATCTTTGAAACAGGTATTAAGGTGGTCGATCTTTTAGCTCCTTATCGGCGTGGAGGAAAAATCGGACTATTTGGGGGGGCAGGAGTAGGTAAAACAGTACTCATCATGGAATTAATCAATAACATTGCTAAAGCTCATGGAGGCGTATCCGTATTTGGCGGAGTAGGGGAACGGACTCGTGAAGGAAATGATCTTTATATGGAAATGAAGGAATCTGGAGTAATTAATGAAAAAAATATTGAGGAATCAAAGGTAGCTCTAGTCTATGGACAAATGAATGAACCGCCGGGAGCTCGTATGAGAGTTGGGTTAACTGCCCTAACTATGGCAGAATATTTCCGAGATGTTAATAAGCAAGACGTGCTTTTATTCATCGATAATATCTTTCGTTTTGTTCAAGCAGGATCGGAGGTATCCGCCTTATTAGGGAGAATGCCCTCCGCAGTGGGTTATCAACCTACCCTTAGTACAGAAATGGGTTCTTTACAAGAAAGAATTACTTCTACCAACAAGGGATCCATAACTTCGATCCAAGCTGTTTATGTACCTGCGGACGATTTGACCGACCCTGCTCCTGCCACAACATTTGCACATTTGGACGCTACTACCGTACTTTCCAGAGGATTAGCTTCCAAGGGTATTTATCCCGCAGTAGATCCTTTAGATTCAACCTCAACTATGTTACAGCCTCGAATCGTTGGCAAGGACCATTATGAAACTGCGCAAAGAGTTAAAGAAACTTTACAGCGTTACAAGGAACTTCAGGACATTATTGCAATTCTTGGGTTGGATGAATTATCGGAGGAGGATCGTTTAACTGTAGCAAGAGCACGAAAAATTGAGCGGTTCTTATCACAACCGTTCTTTGTGGCAGAAGTTTTTACCGGTTCTCCAGGAAAGTATGTTAGTCTTGCAGAAACAATTAGGGGGTTTCAACTCATCCTTTCCGGAGAATTAGATAGCCTACCCGAACAGGCTTTTTATTTGGTGGGGAACATCGATGAAGCTAGCACGAAAGCTATAAACTTAGAAGAGGAGAACAAATTGAAGAAATGAAATTAAATCTTTATGTACTGACTCCTAAACGGATTATTTGGGATTGTGAAGTGAAAGAAATCATTTTACCTACTAATAGCGGCCAAATTGGTGTATTACCAAACCACGCCCCCATTAACACAGCTGTAGATATGGGTCCTTTGAGAATACGCCTCCTCAACGACCAATGGTTAACGGCGGTTCTGTGGAGTGGTTTTGCGAGAATAGTTAATAATGAGATCATCATTTTAGGAAATGATGCAGAACTGGGTAGTGACATTGATCCGGAAGAAGCTCAACAGGCACTTGAAATAGCCGAAGCTAACTTGAGTAGAGCTGAGGGTACGAAAGAATTGGTTGAAGCAAAGCTAGCTCTCAAACGGGCTAGGATACGAGTCGAGGCTATCAATTGGATTCCCCCATCCAATTGAAGACAATCCAAAGGTTTCGTTGATACAAAGAAAAAGGAAAGAAGGGTAGAAAAAGTTATTAGATAGCGAAGCGAAGTAAGTCCAATGCTATCTAGTAATTTTTCTACCTACCTACCTACTATTGGATTTGAACCAATGACTCCCGCCGTATGAAAGCAGTACTCTAACCACTGAGTTAAGTAGGCAATTTATCATCACAAAAGAAGCCGCATTACTTCGATCGATTATAGATCGAATCCTTTTTATAAGCAATACCGCTCCATTATTGGTACGGTATTCCATTATTGGTACGGTATTCCGTTATTGGTATGGTATATAGTAAATAGATCAAAGGGATATCCTATGGCATTACAGAATATTCATCTTGACAAGAAATTATCTATATGTTAAGATATCTCTGATAAGGGCTATAGCTCAGTTCGGTAGAGCAACTCGCTTACACGTGCGCCAATGCTTTTCAAGGGAATTTTTTATGCAATGAACATAATTGACCTTATTGCAAAATCAATGTCTTACTTCATGGATTCGAGAGAATAGGAGAACAGTAGCCTGACAAACAGTCGGTTCAGCCCGATTCGGGTGCCAATTCTGGTGCCGAATCAAATAGAACCCCTATTGATTTGCTAGTTGATAAGGTAAATATCCAGCCCACTCAATGCTAGGCATAATGAGGATAAGGGCCTCCAAAAAACTTCTTTTCGTTCTATGAACTTTAAGGTGTATGAAGTCTCATAGTCAACTCTTGCAGCGGAACGATAGAGACTCCATTTCACTTAGGTTGATTTAATTTAGGCCGGAGGCAGACCTAAGTCAAGGTAATCCTCCTTTGAAACACTTTGGTATTGCTACTAGATAGATCATAATACAAATAAATCAATCAGAGCACAGGGAGCCATATTATTATCTTTCCGTAAAGAAAAACTATGGCGGATTAACTGATCTTTACATCAGTTGATGAAAGAGCCCAATGCAGAAAAATGCATGTTGGGTCTTTGAAACAGTTCGAATCATTTCGATAATAATCCGTTTGATCTGTTTTACCGAGAAGGTCTACGGTTCGAATCCGTATAGCCCTACTAATATATATGTTTTTTCGATTTTAGGATGGATATCCTATGTTTCCTTTAGTATAGTTTTCTTTTCCCTATTAGTACTTGTTTATAGACTCGACGGTCGCTTGCGACCTAGAATAGAGATAAAAGCATTACCATAGGCTGATTTATCGAAAATCATAGAGACAAGAAAAGAAAAAAGAATTTCCTTCAAATCAATAGAAGGAACGATCCCTTATCTGATTTGAATTCCATCCTTCTTCAAATAAAATAGGATATGCCCTAAGTCCCTAGACTTTCCTTTCCTATAATGACTGCAACGATTTTCTCCATTTTGCGAATTCCTATTTTGTTTGAAGTATATTACTATAATATACATTATGTAAAAATATACATTATCTAAATAGATCTACTTTAAATAGAAAAAATCAAAAGAAAAAAAAAAAAGAAAGAATAAATAATAAAACAGAATATTCTGTTTTATAATTCAGAAATAGAGTTCTGTTTTTTTTTAGTATTATTCCTCATTAGGCTGCATACATTAGTAATCCTATTTTAATTAGGTTCTAATCTAATTAGTAGTAAGTATTTTCTTTTTTATTTAATAGTCTCTGACTATCCTTAAATAAAGGATAGAGCAATTCTTTTTCTAGAGATTCTAGACAAAACGAGACAAAGTGAAGCAAAAAAGTTTTCTTTGTATAAGAATTAGGTCTATACCATATCTAATATCTAAATAGAATGGAAATCCAAAAGAAAGATAGTGGGGATTCCTTTGGATGAATCCTTAAGGAAGACATGGCACAAAAGAAACAAAAGCTAAAGTAAGCGCTCTTTGGTTTGAGCAAAAGAGATTCTTGTTTCACCGAGGAAAAGAGAGAAGTTCTGGATAAATTGACAATGCCAACTGAATTGACTAATTTCAGTTCTGCCTATTCCACATTAATGGGAGTACATTTATGTTCCTGCTTCACGAATATGATATTTTTTGGACATTTCTAATAATAGCAAGCCTTATTCCTATTTTGGTATTTTGGATTTCAGGGCTTTTAGCCCCGAGTAGTGAAGGACCAGAGAAGCTTTCTAGTTATGAATCGGGTATAGAACCCATGGGGGGTGCTTGGTTACAATTCCGAATACGCTATTACATGTTTGCGCTAGTTTTTGTTGTTTTTGATGTGGAAACGGTCTTTCTCTACCCTTGGGCAATGAGTTTTGACGTATTGGGTGTATCCGTTTTTATCGAAGCTTTTATTTTCGTGCTTATCCTAGTTGTTGGTTTAGTTTATGCATGGCGAAAAG